AAGTGCTGCGTACAAGTTCCGGCCAGAATGATTGGGAAAGAGAAAACCAATTTGAATTTGAACCGCTCACATCACAGCACAGTAGTAGTAGCGTAAAGGCCGTAAGTCGGGGAGCGGCCATAACATAAGGCTATTACTTTCACATCTCTCTCTAGAGATCCATAGATATCTAGAGAGAGAGATCCGCCTGCGTGAGCAACCCGACGGTGCGTTACATGTGCTCTACAGGCCGCACTCCATCTTTCTTCCCAACGAGTCCATTTGTTTTTTGATTTGGAAGACGGGCCTTACGTTCGGTTCGAAAGGCATGGTTTTTAGTATGTCTAAAAATGGGGCCCCCTCACTAGTCCGGCTAGCTAGTGAGCGGTTCTTTCGGGCGGGAAGCAGGCCGGGCCCTACGAGCGGGCATCCCCCGCAACGCAAGCAGCATTGTTCGCCACTGCCCGAAAAGCAAAAGATTCGAGAGTCCAGGCTGAAAATACATGCATAGATAGTGGTCTAATGACAAGGGCCGACGACGGAAGCTCGGGACGGAGCCGTATGATGCGGAAGTATCACGTACGGTTCCCTGAGAAGGGAGTGGCTACCTACTGGAGCTTCGACCAACCACTACCGGTCAATTCCGCTTTGGGGCCACCCCTTACTCTACCATTATTATAGGGGTATGGGGTTCGAGACAAAGAAAGATCAAGGCAGCATATCAGTTTTTCCTTTATACTTTACTTGGATCTGTTTTTATGCTATTAGCTATTCTGTTGATTCTTCTCCAAACAGGAACCACCGATTTACAAATCTTATTAACCACAGAATTTAGTGAGCGGCGCCAAATCTTTTTATGGATTGCTTTTTTCGCCTCTTTCGCTGTCAAAGTTCCTATGGTACCAGTTCATATTTGGTTACCCGAAGCTCATGTAGAGGCACCCACGGCAGGATCCGTTATCTTGGCAGGAATTCTTTTAAAATTGGGAACTTACGGGTTTTTAAGATTTTCAATACCCATGTTTCCTGAAGCGACACTTTGTTTCACTCCTTTCATTTATACTCTAAGCGCGATTGCTATAATATATACTTCCTTGACCACTTTAAGACAGATCGATCTTAAGAAGATCATTGCTTACTCCTCAGTAGCCCATATGAATTTTGTGACTATTGGTATGTTTAGTCTGAACATACAGGGAATTGGAGGTAGCATTCTACCGATGTTAAGTCATGGACTGGTTTCTTCAGCCCTTTTTCTATGTGTTGGTGTTCTATATGACCGACATAAGACTCGACTTGTTAGATATTACGGAGGTTTAGTGAGCACCATGCCGAATTTCTCTACCATTTTCTTCTTTTTCACTTTAGCCAATATGAGTTTACCTGGTACTAGCAGCTTTATCGGGGAATTTCTCATCTTAGTAGGAGCTTTCCAAAGAAATAGCTTAGTAGCCACATTAGCAGCGCTTGGGATGATTTTAGGCGCGGCCTATTCCCTTTGGCTATATAATCGTGTGGTTTCTGGAAATTTAAAACCCGACTTCCTCCATAAATTCTCCGATCCAAATGGCAGAGAAGTTTTCATATTTATACCCTTTCTTGTTGGAGGGGCGACCGTCCGTTAAACTACCAAAGAAAAAAGGGTAAACCAATGTGATCATGACATTGTAGGTGCTTGCGATGGGACGGATGCGACTTCCCTCAGTTGGTTTGGGTGGCATAGCCCGTTGCGGAAGTCCCCCCCCCCTTTTTTTATCCATTTCTTTAGTCTTTAGGGAGCCAAAGCTTGACTTTTAAAATAAGGCTCGCGCAGGGGCGCTCACGTTTTTTGGCTGAGCCGTATCTTGTTGGGTGAGACCGAGAGAAAGAAAGGACGGAGGTTACCCTGGTAATGGCATTTCTCGACCGTGTCTCCGAGGGACAGTTGAACGAGCGACTCATGAATGCTGCCAGATCGAACGAGCCAATAACTCGAACGCCTTCGGTCTGTTTTTTGAGCAAGAATCACAGCGTTACCTTACCTTCACCATGATACAGACTCCAAGTTCTTATGGCAGAGCACGAGGAGATTTATCATCAATATGATGATGAGAATAGAAACCAGAAGCACGACCGGAGTCTTCGTGGTCCAAGATAATAAAACCATCAATAAGAGTAACGTAAGCATGAGACTTTTTGGTAGTACCGGTGAACCAGATGGCCGCGGCGATAGAATCTGGGACGGAGGACTCGTAGTATCTCTCTAGATCTGGCAAAAGCGAAAGACCCCCTAACGTAATTCGAATGGAGGCTGACTGCTGAGCCCACCCTGGCCTCGAAGGGCAAGCCCCTGTGGTTGCGAGCTGGAGCTGCCATTGCTTATGGCTAGAGCAATGGGAGGGGGCCCCCGCAGAGAGAACAGTAAGGATAATGAGCGCTCCGCCCGCTTGGCGGGCGGCAGGAGCAGCAGGCAAGTGCTTGGTAGGCTAACAGCCCAGTGAACCGGGAAGAGCACTCGACGAAAGGAGGTCAAACCAAGGACCTATGGAAGTCGGGGCTCGTCCCTGGTCAATATTGGATCAAACAATAGGAGGCCGTAGCGCTGACCTCTTTTTTTATTGATTCAATACAATAGGGGAAAAGATCGTACAGTTCCCTACCGAGACAACAGAAACTCTCAACGGATCTTCTGCGCGCTGGGCATACTTCTTCCGTGCGTCTTTCTCGTGGCGGAAACAGAACAACAGGGAAAGACCCGGCCGACCTGCCCAGGTCGCCTTGGCGAGCTTTATTTAAGAGAGACTGGGGAGTAAAAAGACTTCCGTTTCCGTTCTTGGTTTGCTCTTCGCCTCTCGCTCTTTTTCGTAGTTGGGAAGAGGGAAGGAGTCTAAATCAATGGACATTAATGAACCATCATTGATGGACGTTGCACATGACACGATCAATTCGACTCAAGGTCCGGCGCTAATAGAAGTTGCTTACTCTCCTAGTAGCGAAGGAAAAGGGCAGGGCTCTTTTTTCGTAGTAATAGTGGGCGGGTCTCATGAGATCTATGCCGGCCGCAAAAATCAAACGAAGGTCGAAGGACCATTCGATTGATTAAGGGGCATAGCGGCGCCCTCGACTGGCGGCATTCCCCGACCTAGCAGCAGACGGGCGGGCCGTGCCTGAATTCAGACCAGACCAGACTTTTCTTTGTTTGAGCTGTTCCCACGCACGCAGAACGGAAGATCTCAGTTGTCCTGGACTGGACAAGTACGTAGGGCTCCCCCGTTGAACAGAGTTAGGTTATTACCTGCCTCTACGGAAGAAGTTGACTTTGTACCGTCCGGGGGTCATATAGATCGGAACCCGGAGCGATAAGAACGAAAGCCCTACCCACAGCTACAACTACTGGCACTTCAAAAGGCTTAGATTTGAAGGTAATTCCTATTTGCTTACTTGATAGAGTAAGGGCGCTACTGAAAGCTTTTTTTAGGTCGTGTAAGAGGTGTAAGCCTCGAAAGCCTTTGGTACTTCGGTAGAGCGAGCAGCCCTTAAACCAAAAAAGATTTATAGTACCTTCCCCTATTTCTGCATTTCATTCTTTATTTGGCCCGCTTCAAACAAAATGAGAAAAAGGGGGAGGCCCATTGATTCGAAGTCACCACAAAAAAAAAAGAAAAAAAAACTTTCGAAGGAAAGGCCTTCGCATTCCTAATCAGGTAGGGCCGGGCAGCTTTAGCTTGGCGAATCGCATCCCCGCGCAACGACATCGCTCTTTACCGTTCTCGCTCAGTCTTTGCAACGGCTGGGAAGGCAGTCGTAGAAGCGAAGCCTATCGCCCCGCCGACCATCAAATACGAGATTGGGCCCCTTCTCCAAAATTGGATGGAATGGCCCACCCCACCCAAGAGCGCTTATGTCATATGGGAACTCATGGCTGTAAACAATCCTTATGGTTTTGATATCCGGTAGGAATAATAAGAATCAAAGTCCAGGTTGGTTGGTGAGCCTAGTGATAGGAAACTATCTAGCTTGGTTCGGAGAGCACTTGTTGGGTTAAATCTTTTTTTTTTGCTAGATGTTATGGCCTAAATGCTGAACTATTGACTCTACTTGTTTGGATGGGTGTTCACCCCAAAGTGTTCCCGGACCGCATGCATACATCCGTAAGTAACTTAGTGCAACATGGAAAATTTCATTGAGAGGAATCAGCAAAAAAAAGAAAAAAAGGTAAATTAATGTGTATTTGAAAGATTGTCCTCGGGCTGAAGAGTGTCCACATGAGTTCGTTCAGGTGTCTACACAGGCCTGTGGTCTTCTTTTATATTCTATTCTGTAGGGAGTTAAGATTGCTCCACCTAAGTAGAACGAAAAGGAAGAATTGAAAAAGAGGGGGGCCAGAAGCTTCGCTTCCGGTAGCTTGCTGACTCTCCTAGTTAGAAGAGGGCTCTTTGACAAATTCTTTAGATCTGGATAGAGTCCCCTTTACTTGATATTCTATTAGTAGCTAGCGCGCTACAACTAGCATAGCAGCCCGCGGAAAAGGCAATCCAACAAAGTCCTCTAGCCGGGAAGGGTATTCATACGGAATTAGGCGTGATATTCTTAGTCAGGCGGTTAGCCCAATACCAGTAGAAAGAAATGGTTTAATAACAGTTACGCTATCGCACCTCTTATTTCAATATCTACTTTCATTGAAACTTGATTGGAACGAAGGGCAAACAGTATAAGCCCACGGAGCGGTAATAGAAGATGCAGCAAACCTGACTTCCCAAAGACTTCCTCCACTGCTAATCTTTCCTTTGGAATTGTTGAAGTGGTTACTTAGGGGAGAGAAGTAAGAGCTTAAAAAGTTGATACCCGATAGGGAAATCCGCCGGAAGAGAACTGCACTTCGTCCGACATCTTTTTTTATTTCAAAGACTTTCGGAAGACTTATAGTACGAATCTTAGATCTTGCCCTCGCTTCGATCTAGCCCTGACTTTGTATCCCGTCATCTTTCCTATGTAAGGGAAAGGCTTTTAATTAAGGCCTATTCCCATGATAATGATATCATCAATATCATAGGTATATTTACTACTAGTATAGAAGTTCTTTTCTTCTTTTTAGGGATAGGTGCTAAGTTGTCTCACTCGCTTTGATAAATGATGTGCGCTACACCGCTAGCCTTGCCATCGGAATATCAGCTTACCAGGACAGATGCCCCTTTCTTCTTTTAAGCTTAATAAGATTAAGATTCTAGATTTTGAACTAAAGCCTTAGCTCTAGCGGGGACTTCAGACTTTGGCCTTTGTTGACCAGATCTCATGAGTGCTAATAAATGGCACGTCAGAGCTCCCCACTCCAAGATTTTCCGCTTGATTCCGAAGACCAAACAAAGAAAATCAAAGATTTTTTGATTCGTATCGATAGAACCAGTTGTATGCCACATACATGGCTCGAATCCCGACTTCCTGTTACCGGATAGGCATCCTGAGGGACCTAACTAAGTTCCCCTCTGGACCTGAGAGAAGGGAAGGTTCGCGACCCGATCTCCTGCATAGATTCTCAATCAATATGCATTGAATGAAGGAATTGGTCGAACTACAATAAGCAGTAGTACGTAAGGGCTGACTTGTTTCAACATTTTAAAGACTTAGATCTCTCATACCATAACATAAGCAAAATCTTTCCTTTTACCCTTAGTCGACTCCTAAGATCTGTCCTAAGGTGGGAAGCGATACATCAATGAATGAAAAGAAAGAATGAAGCGACTTCTTCATAATTTAAAAATAAGAAGTGGGACCTACCCGCTATTCTTCGGAAGGAAGGGGTATCCGTCACTCTCCTCAACGGATGAACCCGCCTTTGATTCGCTGCCTCTAGTGCCTCCCCCAAACAAATCTCAATCTAGGTTCGATCCAAGTACAGACCAGATCCTGAATCCTTTCTTGCCATCGGCCGAAGCCAGTTGTGCTGACCAGAAGAGTTAAGGTCAACCGGAGAACCTTAGAGAGAGACTCGGGAGCTAATGAGCTTCCCCCAAAAATGGGCATCCTCAGATGGTCGAGGCAAGCTTTTTTCATTACAGATCCTATTATACTTCCAGACCTAGGTTCACAAATGCTGGCTAAGCAGATCCAGGCCCTGGTCTTAAGATCCCTATCTGCTGCATTCGCGCCTGGAATAAGCTCCGGGAAAGCGCCCTACCACCAAGACAAGACCAGTAGGGATTTCTTAATGAAAGCATTGGTCAATGGGTGGAGGCCTCTCATACTCATACTAAGACGGCTATTAGAGCTGATCCTACCAGTCGAATAGATTGGCATGCCGCAAGTAAACCTCTCCTTATGCCGTTGGTTGGTCCGTAGATGATGAAGAGAGACCATAGAGCGGCCTTTGCTGCAAGGAATTTCTTTCGTGGAACAAAAGACGTGAAAAGAACCGGTCCGTACTGGCGAGATAAGGATAAGGCTGGTGGACAATAAAAGACTGATTTGTCACAAAGCGAACCAGCAAACCAGATGTATGGAGTAAACCCCATACATGGCATCCCTACGGAACTTCATTCTTGCGCCATCTCTGAATGTCAACTTGTCACCACTAAGTGATATGCGGCGATGGTTGAACACAATGTTATGATTCCGGCGATAAAGAGTGCTATATGGACACCGAGGAACTTTTTCTGACCTGACCGATGTGAATGGCGCCAGGAATGGAGATGGTGACAAGCTCAAGTCAAGCAAAGCAACCAGAACTAAGAATGGAAAATCTTCATTAAAAGGAAGAATCCCCGTGGCATAAACAAGCGAGAATAGAATGAAAAAAGGCCGTTACTCCGCACCACACCTACTTAATTGTGTTGCGATATCGAAGATTGGGATGGAACCCCAACGAAAAAGGAAGAGCATTTTCGGGGCTTAGCCCGTATATGTAAAGGCCTCCCCAAGAGATTCGTCAGATGAGGGCGGTTTGCTTGCCTCAATCGCAAGGAGTTTTTCCAGTCGTCAATCTCGGCTTGGTAGGATCGTCGGTAGGTTTCGAGTTCAAGAGCATCAGTCAACCTCGTAGCAAGAAACTAGAACATTTTTTTCTTTCAAGTCAGAAGAGGCTCCTCCCACACCACAAGACAAGGATGGCTAAACTCGCCGCAGGAATGGTTGAATATCAGGACTTGTTCTACCCCAGCTCAAAGCTTTCAAATCCTTAGAACGAGACAGTAACCGGGTGGGGTTGAATTCCTTCCTTCAAGGATTACTTATCAATAGGCTTTTCACAGGATTAGATGCTATTGCTGAATTGTGCCACTGAATCAGATGATGTGGTAATAGGTGCCCCTTCATCTTGGTATCGAGGAACCGCCCTTGACGACTTATGCCGCTTCATCTTCTGGTGAAACAGAGTCCGCTGTAAGGGAATCTTCTGTTATCTCCTAATCTTCCGCTGTAGCTTTTTAGGCTTCAGCAGATGAGACTACTCAACTAAATCAGTCTTATACTCTACGAAATCTGATTCTGCGACAGAGACATAAGGTCTATCCTCTAAGGCAGACAATAAAGTGACATAAGTGGTCTCGTCTATAGCATCTGATGAAGCAAAAGCCTAGTTCTCGGTAAAGCAAGCTCTCGCCTCAGGCTCAGAGAAAGGAAAGAAAGGGGATCCGTGTCTTTTCTATTACCTTTCTGTGGTCTGGGACGGGAAAAGAAATGCTAGAAGAGTTTGAGCCCTTCTTCGAAGATAGCGAACTCTTCAAACCAGACGATGAGTTGTGGGTCCTGTTTTGATCTGTCTTATTTTGGTACTGTCTCAGATCTCCAGTGGTACTAATCGGTCTGCCCCAGCTTCTGTGATGAAGCGAAAAATCTATTGTAAAAAGAAATGGCACTTCTCTTTCTTGCCTTTGACCCCGCTATAGCCCTTTCTCAATATGGATGCCTACTCCTTCTTTACCTACTTGTTCGTTTTGCACCACGGGAGTATTGGCGTTGATGAATGGAAAACCTTAGAAAGGGAAAGGGCTTACTTCAAACACAAGAGCTTCACAAGGGGATACTATGAACTACTCACAGAAGAAAGGGCCTTATTCACTAACTGGCCTTCCAACATCCCCTCAATCCCCCTCAAGAAAGAGCCTTTAGCTCAAGGGTTGTAACAAAAAAAAGGCATAAGGAGAGGTAGAAGTCACTTCAACTGCTGGGAAGATAAAAGCTACTGGAACGGGATCTCAAGCAAAACTCCCAATGATGGCAGAGAGAAAGGACCACATTCTACTTTCGGGTCGAAGAGTTGCTTACTTGTTAAAGTAAGGAGAGGATGACTCCCTCGACCCGGTATGGTTAGGGAGTAAGCTATGGTTTTCATCATCAACCAAGGGTGGAATCGTAAGAGCTTAGTTAGAAAGCAGAGAGACAAGCTTGGGGGTTGTAGGCCTGTTCGCATTGGTTTAGCCTTCTCAGAAGAAGGGATAGCTAGAGCCCATTTATCACACGTTTTCGATTAACCTAATGGCGATTGCTGGATGCAGGGAATCCCCTTTCGTTAATAAGTAAATCAATGCCTGCTTGCCCCACCCTTTAAGCCCGCCCTCTTTCATTGACTGACGAACTTAACTCAAAGCTCCGGGTTTTACTGCCAGGCTGTACTTAACTGAGAAGGACCTCCATCATGACTTGTTCACTTCCATCACTGAAAGGACTACGCTTCCTTTCTGCCAGAACTGGCATTTCTCATTCCTTGCTTGACCGCCGTACTTGACTTAAAGGTAGACTGATTGTTTAGGAAAAAAACTTCCAGCAGGGTAAGGCTTTGCGGAGGGAAAGAGAAGTTTTGAGAGAGATAGGGTAGTATTGAGAATTCCAGTCCGAAATAAGAGCCAGTCCCAGTCGTTGGTCAGCAGTCGCAGTTTCCTATTTTCTTTATGGGTAAATAGGTTGAAGACCTCGCCTATAGGGTTTTCCCCGGCGCACAGAAAGAAAAAACCGCAAGGATTTGAAAGCAGCCCGACGGCGATGGGGTTCTCATGCTTGCTTTTTAGGTTGAATAATTGCCATAGCCATAGGCAAAGAATAAGGTTGGTTTTCTTCGCTTGAAGAACCCGAGACCGGAGGCTCTTCAGTTTCTCATTGCTTGGTTATGGTGATGTCAAGACTCTTCATTCCATATATCCACTCTTCCACTACGTAGGAAAAAGAAGTGTTCTGTGTCCGAGATCGTGGAACCGAGTTCCTTTTCAAAGGGTAAAAATCATTGCATCAAAAAGGACAAGATTTATAGCATCATGTCTTAGTTAAGCACTTTGTCTTGCCTTCTTTCTCCAGGAGCTTTTTTCTTTTGATAGGAGGATCAGGCCCTACGTACTTCTAGGTACCCTAGATCACACATAAAATTTCTTCAACTGGTATAGATGAACCGGTATGTTTAGTGGATTACCTTCTTGGTCGACAATAGAACTGCACCACCTGAAAACATCACTTTGAATCTGGTTCAATCTATAAGTGGGACGAAAAGAAGAGCTCTCGTGGAGTAGTCGATGTCCCACTTCCAATTCTAATTTCTATCTATATATTTTGAGAGCCCCGCCCTCTTCTTCTTCCTTTCCCAAAGAGGGGTACGAACGGTTGTCAACAGTAAGAAAGTGGATGTATCTTTTTTCACTATGTATCTTTTTGGATAGATCGTCAAGCAATTTACCCATATAGTTCTTATCGCGAGGGTGAAATACAATACATTACATCTAGATTGAAACTTGAGAACCTCGAAAACCAAAGACATAAACTGAAAGATAGAAGCTATCTAACAATTTGAATATGAATAGGAACAGCCTTCAGAGAAAAGAGACATGGACAATGTATCCTGAACAGTATGGCAATCTCTTCCTCTTTCGATTGGCAAAGAAGCAATAATAGTAAAGCGATAAAAGAAGCAACTCCTTGAGCGGCTCTATCAAGGAGCAGAGGCAAGGGATCTTCTCCAGTGGTCATTAGTAATGCACTTTGTGGTCCTTATTGGGTGTTGGCGAAGCATAAGAGGAGATTCTTAACGTCAGGAATATCGGCCTTAGCATCTTTCTTATAAAAAATGAGATTCTCTTTCTCTACTTGAGAAGGTTCTTACCAGGCATACTACTTATCGATTATTTTGCCCTTTGGGATCGAAACAACCTATTAAGGGTTGTCGCCTACATAACCTACCTCCCAGATTAAGGGAAGAAGGTCTCAGATCACTGTAGTTCGAGCCCTTTTGTTAAAGCAGTTCCTGTACTTTGAATTACTTTGAATGAAATGAATTCAAGCTAGTAAAGTAGTCCGCTTGAAGGGGGCCCTCCTCACCTCTCCCCTTCCCCTTACCATTGAAGCAAGCAAAAAACTAACCATGATACAAGGGCCTGCCTCTCAGTACGCGAAAGCGGAAGTTACACTCTTTCACTGTCTTACTTTGGCCCCTCTCTTTTTAAAACAAAAATGAAAAAAAGAAAGCCGGAATCGGAATACGAATGAAATCAAAAAGGCCATCATTAGGGCAAACAATGCGATAGCTTCGGTTAGAGCAAAGCCCAAAATAGCATAACCAAATAATTGTTTCGCCAATGACGGATTTCGCGCCACGGAATGGATCAAGGAACTAAAAACGAAAAAACAATTACTTAAAAAGGTTGTCTATTATAAGCCTCTTTAATTTCTCGTTTTTTCGTTTGATCAATTTAAAGCGCTTTTCGGCTAAAATACATAACCGAGAAAGGCGATTCCCTTTCTCCCGCTGCTTCCGGGAGCTGTAGTTTTGGAGGATTTGTGCCCTTTGGGTCAGCTCCTCCGCCTTTTGGGTCAGCTCCTCCGCCTTTTTGGTCAGCTCCCCCGCCCTTTCGAACTTGATCCTGGCCTGGCGGACCAGGTCCTCCACGGGAGGATTTCTTTCCCCGGAAGCAGCAGCATCCGGTGCCGGTGGATTATTCAAGTCGAAAGGCGCATCCCCGGAAGCAGCAGCATCCGTCTCCGGTGGATTATTCAAGTCGAAGGGGGCATCCCCGGATGCTCCGACCATATACATGGAGCACGATGTAAGCAAGGCAGGGAAAGCCCATCCCAAGCGCCTAAATACTACATGGAGCCCCGAGCCTAGTATCATGAAGGCGATTTTAGAAAGAATAAATGAAAAACTCCATCCAAATCCAAGAAGTAAACTCAGGCAAGAGACAACAGCAAGAACTAAACAAGAAATTAATAGGATAAAAAAAAATTTAAGAAAGAAATTAATGAACGTTCGTTTTTGACAATGTATAATAATACACCTACCGGGCCGAGAGCCAAAGGTAAGTCTCGTAGGTGGACGTATTGAACCAACATAAGATCTCAGATTGAGATCTTGATATACTAATTTACCATAATAATAATCATTAAACCAACTTGAATCTGAACTACGATTCAGATCAAGTCTTACCGAAATCGGATTTCCTTTTCGTGCCATATATGATATGCTTGCTTATACTTGACTTTGTTCCCCCCTTTATCCCGATTCCATCTTTGCTTTGTCTCGAAGGTCTTCGTTTCGAAAACTCTATCAATTCCTTTCCTCTTTCCTTTCAGAGTTTACCACTCTGAATACCTTCTTGAACTTTTTTACGCCGATCTTTATGTGTTTTGGCCACGTCCTTTTTTTATTTTGGACTATAAGAAATCCACACTTTGACACCTACGATTCCGTAACGAGTAGATACTTCCGCAGAAGCATAATCAATTTTCTGGTGTAATACATTACAAGATGTTTTTCCATACTTTCCGCATTCAGTTCTAGCAATTTCTGCACCTTCTAATCGACCTGAACAACATATACGGATCCCCTCTACCCCCCTTTTCATTACTAATGGAATCTTTTTCACTATTTTACTAAAAATAGAACGAAATGATCCTCTTTTCTTTTTCGGTTGAAAAGATATGTCTTGAGCAATCGGAGAAGCACTTTGATAAACAGATTTGATCTTGACCGATTCAATTAAGGTATTAGTGTTTGTTCTATTAGACAACAAAGATCGCATTTTTTTCACTTCGTTCAAATAAGAGTTAGACCCGTAAGCAATTCTTATGTTTTTCAGTATGATCTCTATCATCATCTCTATTCCCTTTATCAATTCTCTTATCCCACCTAGATCTATGAATTTTTCTATCAATTTCATTACCTTATCCTTACCCATGAGGTTCCAACATTTTATCCTTAATTGACCTAGGAGTTGTTCCCGGGCATCTTTAAAAAACAGGTTATTATAAACTCTAACTCCATCCCTTGGAAAGAAAAAGGTAGCACCGAAGAAAGGAAAGAGCGAGATGGTGGTTTTTCTTCTTCCCGCGAAGCGAAGATCATTCGCTTGGCGAATGAAGTGGGTCAACCTCTTTTTGGCTTCGGCCAAACACTTTTTCTGGCTGGTCGAGCTTTCCACAAAAAAAGCGATGCGAGAACGTATTCTCTTATCTAAGCTTCCTCCCTGCGCATTAGCTCTATTCATCGTGGATGGTTCAACCACGCCCGGTGCCACGAAATGATTGAGAACTAGGACGGGATCGAAATGCATTTTTTTCTTTGTATTCAATAAGTATTGCATGACCGAATAATTCAAGGAAGGGCGCACTGCAGGGAGGGTCCTTTTAAGTAGATGACTTGTCGGGCCGTCGTAGCGTGACTTCTTTGGGAAAAAGAACTTGAATAACTTCGTTTTTTTGAAGGAAGAATCATTTTCTATCAGAAAGGCTATGTCATTTACAACCTCGGCGTATTTCGGATGCTTGAAGGCCCCGCTGACCCGAAGTGATTTAGAAAGATTCTTCTTTATCGATGGTGATCGGTCATGGTATCCATAGCGTTGCTTCTTTTTTGGCCAAACCCGGATTTCGTTTTGCTTTTTCTGGTCGTCAAGCCTGATCGACTCGACTCTTTTCCCGGCCCTTCGGTCTCTCACTTCGTTTCGTTCTTCTTTTCTACCCTCGCTTGAATAAAGACACTCGATCGGCCCGACTTTCCCCAATTCCCACCACCGGCCCTTCGTCTTTCCGGGTCTGGATTTTTTGCGTCGTTTCCGTCGTTGTGGTCGACGAGGAAGAAAGAAATTAATGAATGTTCGTTTTTGAAAATGTATAATAATACACCTACCGAGGCGAAAGCCAAAGGTAAGTCTCGTAGGTGGACGTATCGAACCAAAATAAGATCTCAGATTGATATCTTGATATACTAATTTACTATAATAATAATCATTAAACCAACTTGAATCTGAACTACGATTCAGATCAAGTCTTACCGAAATCGGATTTCCTTTTCGTGCCATATATGATATGCTTGCTTAGACTTGACTTTGTTCCCCCCTTTATCCCGATTCCATCTTTGCTTTGTCTCGAAGGTCTTCGTTTCGAAAACTCTATCAATTCCTTTCCTCTTTCCTTTCAGAGTTTACCACTCTGAATACCTTCTTGAACTTTTTTTAGGGTCTCGCTCCCTGAGTTCAAGAGTATACACTCTCGCGTCATACGGCTCCGCCCCGGAATCAGGGCCTCCCCTTTCCTTTGACCAACTTGTCCTTCCTTTCTATTTCTCGGTAAGCGGTTACGCTCGTTTTGGGTCACAGAAAAAATGGATAAAGAAAGGATATCTATACGTGTCTGATTCCCGGCCATTCATTCGCAAGTCACTTATAAGACGTGAGAGATGCTCTAAGTCATAACGGGGAAGGCCGGAGACTTCGCTCAAATGGGGGGCTGTTTTCTTCTCAATAAAATGAAAGGCTGCTTCTTGGATCTTTTTGTAAATTGAGAACTCAATAAGAAATGTTCACTTGGGATTAGGTTCGCGAAGAAGGGCTGAGGCAACGAGTTCAGCTGCTCAATTGAAGCGGAGAAGCCCCCACGCGGTTAAGCAGCTGAAAGAGAAGCTGCTGGGCATGGGCATCCTCACTGACGCTATTTAGTTATTCGGGATCGGAATTCCCACTAGAGAAGACGGGAATTGAGTCAGGGGTCATGTCAGGGTTATCCCCGTATTGTATTAGCGAGAGGCGGAACCCTTCTAATTCACTTTTTACTTGGAATTTGGCCTCATAGAGCTGTTCATTTCATGTCTGTTTAGATCAATACTTTAAATCTGCATGCCTTCTTTATCACCGGGATGAGAAAAATGACCTATTAAATGAGGATGTGATATCGTATCCCGAGATTGAAGAGATTCCGCAGAGCGGTCGATTGACGATAGAGAAAGGTTGACGTCCACCGATGAAAGGTACCCTGACGAGAAATCCTATGACACATAGATCTCTCCTCCAATGATTAACCCAGGATGCGGATCTTGGTGTCTTGTTTGTTCAATCTTTTGAGTTGGGGAATTACATCCCAATCCCTTGGTTTGCACACCATAGGTAGATTTAGTTTGATAGGAAGAAGACCTAAATCGAAATTACATATCACATATGTAGTCTTCTTCGAATAAAACGAAGCATCCTTTTTCTTATTGTCATAAGAATATCCTATTTCATTCGATAGTGTTATTATTTTTCTATTTAGTAAAAACTCAACCAATAAACTTAAACTACCAATATTATACTTAGAAGACGCCATTTTCAACCTCTCTTTATCACTAATACACCCTGTTTTTGTCTCCTTCTTCTTAGACTTAGAAGGACTAGTAGTAGTTTTCTTCTTAGATCCATCCATCACAATCTCATTAACATTAGTTGATTTGCATTTTTCGTGTGATAGAGGTCGATTTCGATCTTTCATCAAACGAGCATGCGTTCTAATGAGGGAATCAAGATGCTCCACCAGAGTAGATAGGCGAACAGCAGGAAACTCTGATTGTACACTATTTACGACACTACCAAGTGTATACACCATGATAACCTCCAATGAATATTGATTAAAAGCATTTTTAAACTCTAATTTCTTTTATCCTGGGAATTTTGTTTTGATATAAACATTTTATAAAAAATGACAAAGGGAGATCCTATAAGAGAGCTTACAGAACAGGCACTACATTTAAAATATAACTAACAATTGGCTAAAATAAACTAATTCTTATTCTTCTCTCCTGTTTCTTCCATTTTTTCCCTGTGCTCCTCTTATTATTCCTCCTGTATCAATTTTGCTTCTTTCTCTATTTCAGAGAAAAGTTGGTGTAGTCTGAATTCTCCAGCCATTGTTTGTTTTAGAAATCTCTTTGAGCGTAAGGATTGATTTATTATCGAAAGAAGAGTTTTCTGGCAAATGGCAGTTCTTGTTGATTCTCTATTTATACTGTGGATAGTCTATTTTTTAGAGCGAGCGCGAATTGGATGATTCAACAAACAATTCATCAGTTGTTGAATCATGCCATTTTGCTGATTCAACTTTCTTCCTTCTCTGGTATATTCTAATATCACTCTTTCCGTGTTTAAACAATGCTTCAGCTGAGGAATCATGCTATTTACATGATTCAACTTACTCTTCTCAGGAAGCTCCTAATCTCACTGGCAGCTGAATCATGTCATTTAGGCGATTGATTCCACTTACATCAGTGTATGTAATACGAATACTAACATCACAGGAAGGAAGTTTTCATTTTTTTTTTGTTTTAGGGCTGCTCTCTTCTGCGTCGACTGCTATGTGCTAAAGGCTGCGGAATAAGAGCGGTAAGGCTTTCTGGATTCACCCCATCTTTTCTGGGCCTTTAATATTAAGCCCAATCTGTGGTTTTGTCATACAATAAGATCCAATTTGTTTGGACTCGTTAGGGTTGGCCCATTACCTTGAGTGAGGCCTAACGTGTACACCTCTTGTCATGAAGATGTGATCTTATCCACTGATGGGTCTTGCTCTAAGCCCAATCCTCTCGTCTTAGGGTAGGATATCCATAAACCTTTCATCACGGGAACTTCCCCCTTTTGGTTGACAACCTACCTATGTTGGGATGACTAAGCCCACTATCTTAATAGGTCCCTCTTGTGTCGGGTTAAGGCTCCACCTCATGTTGGGTTAAGGGCTTAGTTGAACCCAATTTCTTCACTTGTAGTCTAGGGCTTTGCTTGGCATTGGGCTTCGTTGCTTTCCTGGTCTTGGATTGAACCTAAACCAAAGTCTATAGACTGAATTAGGAGAATGGAAACCTATTGGTTCTGCAGAGCTAAGCCGGTAAGCAAGAAAGGAAACTGACCGGGAAGTGCTATTCACTCTTCCTAAAAAGCTTTTTTGTCCTGGCATTCAAGACTGGCATGTACAGTGAGAAGTGGGCAAGACCGGAAAGACTGCTAACACCGGTTAGTTCTTTGCTCTCTGTCAATCAATATCAATAATGGAACTGGCTTGCTAACAGAATCTGTAACAGGATAGCTTTCAAAATATTACAAACTTGAAAGAGCTTAACTGTCGCAACTAGCTTCCCTGACTTGCTTTGCTAGCTTCTACTTTAATGCAGAACTCCCAATAGCAGGAATTACACTCGATGGATTGGTGAAAGAACCTAGCTTTCTAGCTTGACCCTTACTCTTCACACGAAAGCTTTCGGGACGAAGTGACTCAAACAAAGCAAAGCGAAGAGGTTCTTTAGCGTAGGCTAGTCAGTTTACTTGGAGTAGCTTTCCCGCTGCCCTCCCAGTTGAAGTCATAAGGTAAGCAAGCCTCTCTAGTGAGAGTTCTTACATTGAGAGTAAACTTACTCCTATGATAGTGCTAGGTCCTTCTATTCCTAATCCCTCTCATCTCGATCCATTGTCTAAGGGTTAGAGGATAGTAAGGGTCTAACCTTGTAAGGCTGGATAAAGAGGTAGCCCTATTCTGTACTATGTCTTAAGTGAGCAAGCCTATGAGAAAGCCGATTTTTGATAAAGTGAGTTTGAAAGAAGGAGGGACAAGATCAAAAGGGCTTTCATAAGAGTTTTCCAGTCTCTGGGTAAGAAGTTTTCCACCGTAATAGTGGGATTTCTCCTATTGCCATTGTATCACTCCTGGGAGAAAGCTAAGGGTCTTTGGGAAGCAAGCCCAATTGGAGTGCTTAATAAGGTCTTCACCTGGAGTTCCCCTTTGGTAAGCCCTGTAAATGTAGGGCCAGTTTCCTGTAAGGCAATGGCAGATCTAGTACCTGTTGCAGAAAAAAAACTTCTTCCTGCGCAGCTAAGCCCGTTAAGTTCCAGTCTTCTTTTGGTCGGGAGTCCTAAGCCCTGGGAACAGTCTCAGGGTAAGCCCCTGCAGTTGCAGCAAACAAGTCAAATGGCAAAGCAGGAAAGACGGCAAGCGGGTGTCTAAGAGTCAAAGTACTAGGGCTTGAAGTTCATAATAGTCTTACTGTGTCTAAGAGTCCTCCCAATAATACCAACCAAGCCAGGGTGGATATTTACAAATGAAATAGCTTACCCGATTGTCCAATTTATCGGCGCCTGCTACCCTTGCTAGTGAATCCCCTGCAGTTGCAGCTCTTCTCTTATCCAGAAGAAAGCTACGGGCATATACCCCGCCCCGGGGAACAGGTGCCACCTCAACAGCTATATTCTAAATCGTTAAGCCCCGCAACCCTTTCCTTTGTATCGGACCTTTCCCGCTTTCTATGTACCCAGTCAACGAACCCCGAAATCTAGTATAAATATAAAGAAAATCTTAGGTTAGGAAAGAAAGAAAGCATTGGTATTTCACTCTCTAGGTGTAATCTCTTGAGCGCGTTGACAGAGAAGAGAATTTCTCATTCACTAACCCTCCTGAGAGTCTACGAATTAGAAAGAAATCATTAGATTAGGTGGAATACTTAGTTGTGAGACAGGAAAGCCCTCTTGCTATTCAATCCTGTACTTATCCATTTCATTAGTAGGAGATCGAGCTAATTCGTCTATCGCTGTAGTGAGGCAAAGCGCTTGAAAGCAAGTATCCGGATCCGTTCCAGCTGTCCAAGGCTGGGCGGAGTGAACCAGTAGCAAAGTAGGGGTTTAGCAACCGCAGTAAAGGAATATTGTTACATAATTAGGTGGAATACTTTTTAACCCAGTCAAAAGTTCTCTTTCTTTTCCTCGATCGAGTCTAGTAGAGGAAGGGAGATAGGAAATAGGAATGAAGCGAAGCCACTTTAACCACATTTTAATCCAATTGTGGTATAAAGTATACTCCGATATAACTAACAATTCTTCCCTTGATATAGGGATTAAGAGGACGGTTGTCCCCCATCCACCATTCAAGGTTGTTAATATATCCTAACCCTTCCTTCTTAATCAGACGATTTCTCTCCTATCATGTATGATTGATCAAAGTCTGGTATGTAGGAATCAGAGTATCAATCGACTGGCATCGCCTTTCACTCATCAATTCCTCAAAGAAAGCAAGCCTCATTTGCAGCAAGCACCATTATCAATCAAGTTGGTCTCCTTTACGGCACGTTCTTTTTACTATGTAGGGCCAGTTGATCCCGAGGTATAAAACCAAGAACTTCTGGCCGGATGAAAAGCCACAGCGTACCGATACGACGAGCATAGCGGATCGGTAACTTTATAAACAAAGGGGCCTTTCGAACGACTGTTGGTCTGATGAAGCTCTTCGTTCTTTGGTTTGGTTGGAAGCAGCTTATTTGCTTTTCCACCGACCTAAGTCTTTGGCACGAAGACTTCTATGTGGGCTACACCTTCTTTCTTCCGGGGGGTGCTCGACCACATAAGGTCAAGGATTTATATATTATGCTGCGCGTTATAGGGTTTGTAAAAAGGTTTGTGTGCTTTTTCATTGCCGGGAGAGAGCTTCTGCGCGCTTCCTGGGGTAACTGGATTAGACTCTCCCTATGTACCCAAAGTAAGGTACATAGGGAGAGCTGATCACCTCTGTTCTTTAGCAATTTTATGGGATAGGCACTCCATGATTTGGACTCCTTTGTTACTCAATGGGGATCTTCAAAAAACACTTAGTTGGATCATGGACCATTACCTTCATTATTGATTTACCTTTTCAGAGCAGCAGGCATTAAGCATATTAAAGAGTCCCTTCCCCGGGTAGTTATCTCATCGAATTTGTGTAAACCTCTTTTCTTTCAGAACCTGGCCTTTTTCTGCCCCCGACTGTCTCCTAATAGGACTTCGACACCCTGCAGGCTCAAAAGTAAGGTCAAAGTCATGTATCCGCTCTCAGATTCGCATGAGCTACTGCTCTCGTCCTGACCGAGATCTATTCTCATCTTGTGTAGAATCTCCCCTCTTACTCTCCACTTTCATGTCCATCAGAGAGAGCTCGCGCATCTTTTCGTTCATCAGGCTAGCGTCTGTCCCGATGATAGAAGTGGAAGGTGATCCATAATCAACGCAGCTTGTTTCAAAGACATCTCTCTCCATTTCGTTAGTGATTATGCCCCAGCGAGGAACTTTGATTGGTCATATATGGAACTCGGATTCCTTCTCCAACCCCTTTCTCTCTCCCTACTCTATGGTCTCAGGCTCCCCCTCAAGGTCTGTTCCCAAGTAGGGGTTTCGGTTCAGAAGGTGATCAACCATAAATGAATGGGGCTAATCCCGTGGATGCTGCTTACCTAGATGCATAAGATAGGTGAAATCCATGCAATTAGATGCTGCTTAACCTAGAATTCAATATTGTAGAAAAGGTAATTCCTATTTGCTTACTTGGATACAAGTATGGAAGTGTTTTTTGTCTTTTCAACTCCTTTTGGACAAGCAGCTGAACTCGGATCTTCTTTATTGTGCTTGTCGTGCTGGGACTGCTCTTAATTAACAACCTTTCCTCCCTCGGTACACTCCTCCGGCTACTTGTACTGATAAGGCTGGGACTAATTGAACTCAGGCTGATTTCTCCTCTTCTGACTGCCCTTCTTCAGGCACAACCATACCTTCTTTTCGGTGGGCAATGAAATTCGATTGATCTTCGGATCCCGCTCGATTGTATTGTAGTCATCGCCGGACCGGAACTCTTCCTCCTAAATCCTTTTTCAATGTACTTTTCAGTTATCCCAAAAACATTATCCAATCCGAACTCACTCTTGCCTTCTCTATCTTAGGTGGGTCAGTCTCGTTCTCTCTTGTCGGTAAGTCTATTTTCCGTGGGGCATGATATTCCAACATTTCTCAAGTACTTGCTGCACTTCCTGAGAAAGAAGTCGTCTTGGTATTGGATCCGCTTTTCTCTTGTGCTCTTCTGGTCGGTACAAAGAAATTCGGAATGAGCGCACCGACGAAAAAATAGCCGATTCATTCGCTTGTCAATTCTTGGTGTAATACGAACTTCTTTGTCTCCATATAGTTTTTTTTGGCCTAACGCGGGTTCCCTGGACCGACCAAGACAAAGAGAAGAGGCATCTTCCATTCATATCGATTTGGGTTTTTCTGCACCATATTTTGATCTGCCTCTTCTTCGATCCGGAATTCCCAGCAAATCCTTGACTCCTCGAATACAATGGGATTTCACACCTGGCGAATCTTTCACTCTACCTCCTCTTATTAAGACCATAGAATGTTCCTGCAAATTATGACCTTCGCCCGGAATGTGAGCAAATATATCATGTCGATTGCTCAACCGTACTTTGGCTATCTTACGTAGAGCTGAATTAGGTTTTTTCGGTGTTCTCGTTGAAACACGCGGGCGTACTCCTTGCTTCTGGGGACATTGATCCGAAGCTCGAGTACGGTCCGTGCGCCGTTTTTCTTCTCTACCATGACGAATCAATTGATTTATTGTAGGCATCGCTCTTTCCTTTGTCCTTCCCCCCTATTTTTGCCCTATCACTAGTGATTACTCCCGATCCGAAGCACCCCTTTTCCATTCATAGAGAAATCCTATCGTTAAAATCAATAAAAAGGCCATCATGGACCAAGATCCAAACGGATCAATCTTGTTGAGAGGTACTGCCCAAGGAAAGAAAAAGGTTACTTCCGGATCAAGGATAATAAATAAAATTGAAACAAGATAAAATCGTATATCGAAACGACTTCTGGCATCACCGAAAGGATCGAAACCACATTCGTAGGCCGACAATTTTTCTGGATAAGTCGAAGTATTAGAAGAAAATGGAAAAGGAACACCGAGTGGGATCAAAGAAACTAGCAGACTGATCACTAAATAGATACAAATAGGCGCAAATTCTGACATCACCACAGGCCAATTTGTTTTCTCGCTCCTTGCAGGCGGAGCGGCATACCGAAAAAAAGAACAGAAAGGCCATTATATAACATTTGCGCTACGTACGTGGAACATAGAGGACATTTAATTTAAGTCCTCTATAATTTAATGACAGAGCGGCGAGTAATTCAAAAGAGAACTGAAAATAGATTCTTTTATAAGATTCGCCTTACTAAAAGCGAATGAATCCCCAACCAACTATGGACATTTTCGGGGAGTAGCCAGACATCTCATACTCGTTCTTGGACAGTGGTTTGACTTTGAGAGGGATCTTCAAAATTGATTAATAATCACGGTGCCCATGCCGATAGAGAATGTGTTGGTAATATTCCGAGCTGTCCCCATGCTGGATTAGGTCATTATTAACCCGGTTCACAAAGGAAAGTTCTTCTTCGTTGGTTGGGAGCCAAAAATCATTACCGCTCTCATATTCATTATAAAATGATTTTACACTGTTTACAGTATTTAATCCCGGAATGGGATTATCGGCATTATGAAATATTTGACTAAAAAAGACAAATGTCAATTGCTTACTCTCGCGCACCGAGAGATCCATATGTTCGAAGTTTAGCCGGCGGTTATATTCAACCTGGGTTGGCGATTCCGCCAGGTTGATTTGCACAGCGTTCCAAAACTGACCGGGATCCTCCTGGGCTAAAAACGGCGAATTAGCAGCTTCCAGGTCCGCAACTCTTAATTGCAATCCGGATTCGAGCCCATAATTCCTTATCACAGGAATGTTCGCATGACCAACGGGCACTTGCGCGGGTTGTTGACCCTCTCCATTGTCCAGATAAAAAACCAAACCACTGGTTAATGCAGTCTCAAAAAAAGGCCAGAAAAGAAGGGCCCTGCCCAAAAAACAGAATAAAACGACTAAAAATTGAATAACGAAGAAAAGATAGAATTGTCTCTTTATTCGAAAAAGGAATATCAAAAGACAGATAAAGAAAAACAAGAAAAAGAGAAATGAAAGAGAATGGTGTGAAATAAAGGTCGTTTCTAGAAAACGCCCGATAACCGCAGCGAAAAAAGCATTTAAAAGGCATCCGGCGTATTTCATAATTCTGCTGATCCCAAGTACTCCATCTCTTTTTTTTGCGCCTTCTAACATAACAGAGTAGATCATTCTCCTAACGCTTTTTCATTCGCGATTTTATGTTCGTCATTCTTTGTCGATTCTTCCCCTCTTTATTCTCTTTTTTTAGAACAAATGAATAGGGTGATCCGGCCCCAGCTCCTTTTTTAGATTTATGAGGAGCCGATAATCATCCCCTACCTTCGGGACTCGAACCCAATATTCTTCCGCGACCCCTCTACGAATAACAATACAACTTTTCTATTTTCTACAAGACAAGCTTCGCCGCTTTTCAAAAAACTATTTGCTTGCAACGCCTCTTACGGGGGCAGATTTCTCCTAAAAGCAACCTTTCCTTTCATTCATTTAAGCGATTCAATCAGTAGGAAAGTCATATCACTGAACACTTTATAGATATCTGTCTTCCTTATAAGCTGCATGCTATCGGAGAGAGAGCAATGGGAGGTTCAGTCAAAACAAAAGCATTTACCACGCACTCAATGCAATGATCAAGCAAGACGAATCTCTTTATATACGCAATTTCGATAAGAGCCTAGCCAGCCCGTCTCTGCAATACTGTGTATGTGTATGTGTAACAAACCACTTTATGACGAACGAAATTGTTCGTGTTTCTCTCATTTTCTTCTCCCAATCCATTTACCACCAATGTGGAGTAGCATTCGTTTGTTGTTCAATGCTAATGCAACGGTGACCTTTCCTTTCCGTTTATATACTGAAAGTTTTTTAACATTCACCCTGAAATTGGAAACAAATTCCCGCTGTACTATGTTCTCAGGATGCTTGTACTGAGTCTCAAACCATTCAGCATCGACATGCTCTTTAGCTGCTCCTTTGTATTTAATAACGTCACCTTTATCTTTCGAGCTGTAGTAATAGCTCTTAGGAGCCAAAAAGAATCCCTTCTTGATTCTTGCTTCTAACTTAAACTTACCTATTATGGAAGAAGATACGACTTCCTCAGGTAGAGGTTTGCCTAGAACGACTGAGTCTGTGTCTGTGTAGTAGCAGTCATCTCTGGAGATGTAAGGGTACATATAGATACTAGAACATGCTGTGATAGCTGCAGCTATCTGAATAGCGGAGTTCTTCGGAGGATCCCACCGATCAATTGTATCGCCCATATTAGTGTAATAACTTAGCACATATTTGTCATTTCCAAGGTAATCACCGTCTAACCATGATTCTTGCCGCATCCTATACAGGTATTCTTTGATACCACCGATATCTGTCTTCGCCTTTTAGGGGAGAACGCGGGAAGCATTCTCATAGTTAGAGAGAGTCTATTCTTTCTTCTTTAATGTTGAATGTAAGGAAGTGGCAGCAGTAGAAGAGGGGGTCTTTCTGTTCTCTCTTGGTCAGCTAGGGCTAATGGGCGAGGGCCTTCCTCTGCTAGCGACTACCAGATCAGCTTCGAGAGCATCTGTGCGGTAAGCCGTCCTGAAAGCAGCCAAAGACCCTATTCTATTCCGAGATTCCTTCTCTCCATCTTATCCTTCTTGTTAACCGCTCGTGGGTATCTTACCTATTGATTAGAAATGTATATTTACAGAGTAGTCAGAGGCAATTCGCTAATATTGAACCTTTTCTATCATCTTTCTTTCCCTTAGCATAGTATATACTAAGATCTTCGAACCTAGTGTAAAGCATAAGGCTGTTTACTTGCTTACTTTCTTACTTTAACGAGTAAGGTGAGATCCTTTATCAATGCATTTCTTTCGAGATGCGAATCATAACCTAGTAAAGATATGCCCCTTGGGTTCGACTTTCCTTTCTTATATTAAGAAATTCTATAGTTATAGGGAGGCTAGACATTCGCGGGGGGGTTTTCCCGGTCTTCTGAACTGGAATAAGAATCAGTCTTTCTCGAGTAACTGAGACTCTTAGTGGTGCGGAGTAAGCTATAAAGTTGCTGTCCGAAAAAAACCGATAGAAGAAGCTTACCTTCTTCTTTACTTTCATCCCACTTGGTGAAAGAATACTATTCCTTGCTTGAGGATTTCATCTAAACTAAAAAAGTTCAGAATCCAAGTTATGCCAGGGATTTCAGACCAATTGCTTGTTGCACTTTGGTGTACAAGCTTGTTTCTAAGATCATTACTGCCAGAATGGCTGTGGTTATTGGTGAGGTTATAAATGAGGCTCAAGCTGGGTTCATTCCTGGAAAACACATAGGGGATAACATCCTATTAGCTACTGAGTTGATTAAAGGTTATTCACAGAAGGCTGTTTCCCCTAGGTGTATGATTAAGGTGGACTTAAGGAAAGCATATGATTCTATTGAATGGTCCTTTTTACAATGCATGCTTTCTGAATTGGGCTTTCCTAGTCAGTTTATTACCTGGATAATGGAGTGTGTGACAACTGTTTCCTATTCCATTTTGTTGAATGGTAAACCTACTACTCCTTTCCCTTCAAAGAAAGGTGTGAGGCAAGGTGACCCCATGTCACCCTTCTTGTTTGCTATTGGGATGGAGTATTTGTCTAGATGCTTACTAGAACTTACTTTAAACCCCAATTTCAATTATCATCCCAGATGTGAGAAATTAGCCATAACTCATATGATGTTTGCATCTGATCTTTTGCTCTTTTCTAGGGCGGATACTCGCTCAGTTATACTGCTATATCAAGCTTTTCAAAGTTCTCTGAAGCCTCTGGAGCGAAGAGCTGAGTATAGTATATGCGAAGGACTAGAAGCTAACCTAGATAAAAGTTCTGTTGGTGGTCTTTGTGAAGCTGAGAAGGCTAGTATGCAGGAGATTTTAGGTATTTGGATGTGCCTCTCACCTATAAGAAGCTTACTATCCAGCAATGTAAGCCCCTAGTGGAAAGGGTAACAAGCAAAATGAGGGGGTGGGCCACAAAGTTTCTCTCCTATGCTGGGAGGTTACAGTTGATAAAAGGGGTGCTTTTTGGTATGCAAACCTACTGGGCTCCAATTTGTGTACTGCCTAAGAAGATCCTTAAAGAAATTGAGATGCATTGCAGGGTGTTTCTATGGACTGGTAAGGCTCAATCTTCTAGGAAAGCTTTAGTGGCTTGGGATCCAGCTTGCCAAAGGTTTGCGGAGGTTGGAATGTGGTTAAATTAGCTGATTGGAACAAAGCTGCCATTGCTAAGCTGCTTTGGGACATAGCTAAGAAAGCTGACAATCTATGGAGCGTTAGAGCTTCATAACGTCGATAGACTCAGATGAAAAGACTGAAGTGAAAGGTCGATAGACACCGTTATAAGTTAGGGTCGATAGACACAGGAGCGAAGAGCCAAGTAACGTTGATAGACGCAGGGTCAAGTGGGTTCATGTGTACTATTTCAAGAGAAGAACTTGTTGGGATGTTGCTGTCCCTAGGAACTGTACTTGGGCTTTTAAAAAGATTCTCAGCCTGAGGTCTTTAGTTGATCAGGTTGGGGGGTGGGATAAGGTTCAAATGTGTGGCAAATTCCAAATCAAGAAGCTGTATGAACTGATCAGGCCATCTGCTGCCAGGGTGCATTGGAAGAGGATAATATGTAATAATAAGGCTAGCCCTAAAAGCCTTTTTATTACTTGGCTTGGTATTCAGAATAGGCTGTACACAAAAGATAGAATGGCAAATTGGAACTTGGCTTGTGATCCTGTATGTGTGTTATGTGGGCAGGGTGCAGAATCTGCTCAGCACTTGTTCTTTGCTTGTGAGTACTCTCAGCAGGTTTGGGGTCTTTTTTTCACATTGAGAGGCTTCCCGGATGATTGCTTCTATCGACTGTCCTTCTCTATGTTGACTGGGGAAGCCTCCTTCACAGTCGGTGGCCAAAAGACCAAAGTCTTCACTTACTACCTAATTCCGAGTCTCTGCATTTTACAGCTTAAGTGTGCGGTGGTGGACTTGGCTGACTCTCTGATTACCGTCGAGAACAGGAATGATGAGCAGATCATAGCTTTGCAGGAGAAGGATGTCCGCATTCAGGAGCTCACAGAGTTTCAGGGTGTTTATAAGAAGCTCAACAAGTCTGAATCTCAGCTAGAGCTGGAGAGGAAGGGCAAAGCGGCTCTCGAGCAAGAGGTGGTGAAACTCAAAGAGGCGCGGAGTCAAGAGCTGGACGCTGCTGCTAAATCTGCGACTTCCAAGGCTACGGAGGACTTCTGTCGGTCCGAGGTGTATGCTGACTTGCTATTTGACAGGTATGATGGAGGATGGGAGGCTTGTGTTCGCTGCGTGGAGGATAGGTTCCCTAAGGTTATCGACTGGGCTGAAGTCGATAAGGCCTTTCAGATGGATGGTCATATCCTCCCTAAGGATCACCCTCGTGCTGTCGGCTGCAAGCTCCCTGACTATATTGTTGCAAACGTTCATCCTAGCGAGCTCCCCATTCCTCCTTTTGAGAACAAGGATTAATGGTTTTGGCGGCTATCTCCTAGCTCTTCCTGTGGCTCTACAGAGACTTGTGCTTCGATTTCTCCTGTATGAGGTGTTGGTGTAGTCAGCTGTTGCAGCCTTGTTGATAACTTTTGGTATTTTAGTATTACCTGCCGCATTTTGCTGTAACTGGCTGTACCTGTTTCATTGGTTTTCAAGGTTATAGCCTTGTTTAGACTTGCCTTCCGTGTGTGTAAGTCCTTTAACAAACACTTCCGCTGCCCTCGTGTTTCAGCCTTTATTGAGCTGTATGTCCCGCCTTGCGACTGTTTGGCTTTAGCTAGATCTTTGCCTAGCTTTACCGTGTTATATGGCTTGACTGAGCTCGGGTCTCAGTCTTTACCTCGACTGTTGTGGGCTTGGGCTAAGCTTTATGCTTCAACCTTGCCAGTCGTTCTTCGTGTCTTGCTAGTCGTAGATTAGGTTGAGTTGTAACTCAAGCCTTTGCGTTGCTGCAGAGGGCTTTGGCTGGGCTCTATGCTCCTCCCTCTGCTTTTTTTTTTCTGCGCTTATTGACGCGTTTTGGGCCCCTTTTTTGTTAAAGGACTATTAACGTCATCTAATTGTGTTGTGCACGGATAAGAGCAAATGTTAGTGCGAATAATTCATAATAAGAACTTTAAGAGTTCTTTTATTTCATACTTGGGCTCTACTGGCCTTTCTTACAAAGCATATTGCTAATGACAATATTTAAACGAAGTACTTTTTCAGGACATCTGCATTAAAGCTGTTTTTCAGTGGTTCTCCTTCTACAGTCATGAGCTTGTATGACCCTGGTGCCACCTGCTCGCAGATCTGGTAGGGGCCTTCCCAGTTGGCAGTGAATTTTCCATGTACATTTCCCTTTCCTACCGCTGCTGTTCTTCTCAGCACCAGGTCTCCCTCTGTCAAAGGTCTGTGCCTGACTCTCCTGTTGTAAATCCTGCTCATCCTGTTCTTCTGTGCTGCTAGCTTAAGAGCTGCTTGGAGCCTCATCTCTGGCAGTTTGCTTA